ACTCTAAATTAACTCTAATTTATTAGTATGTTATCATTTCTATAATGATAAAAAATTATACGTATATTACATTATATAATTTGTTACTTTGATTTATTACAAATATCCACAATAACTTTATTCGTAATTCAAATACGAATACTAGCCTCAGATTTTTTTTTATTTATGAAAAAACCAAAGCCCCTTATCGGATTTGAACCGATGACTTACGCCTTACCATGGCGTTACTCTACCACTGAGTTAAAAGGGCTCGTTTGATTCAATTCCTGAATAAATTCACTAGCCACTATGAGTTTAGTATATAGACTTATTATAATATATGTACATATAAGACTATATCTTATATTTATAGCGGTTCGTTCAGAAATGAAAAATTTGACTTGTCTGTTAAATTAAATAAAATTCTAGGGGAGGATATACTAGTGAATATAGTTAAAATAAAATGGTTTATTGATATTGGATTTGATAAATAGAAATGCAATGACAATGTATTTTTTTCGATCCTAATTGGAATTGACATCATAACGAAATTTATTTGATTGATACACGTACCTACTAATTTAACAGGGATCCAACATATCTCATTGAATGATTGATAAAGAAATTTGGCGCAGCCTCTGAACTAAATTATGAACTAAATTATTGGCGGAAAAAATCCTATAGAATCGTGAAAGATGGAAAGATCCTCCATCTCGAGTCATACCATCCCATTATATTGACAATTTTTAAAATTGTGCATACTATCAGCATAGTATCCTGGCGGTCGTTCAAGTATGATATGCCCCCATCGTCTAGTGGTCCAGGACATCTCTCTTTCAAGGAGGCAGCGGGGATTCGACTTCCCCTGGGGGTAGGGTACTACGAAAGGAAGTTGATCATGGATTATCAATAAGCCTGGAATTTATTCTTCCTGGGTCGATGCCCGAGCGGTTAATGGGGACGGACTGTAAATTCGTTGGCAATATGTCTACGCTGGTTCAAATCCAGCTCGGCCCAAAAATCCGCCGATCTACACACGAAATGGTATCATATAACCCATTTTGTGCTCTCCAGAAATGCCCGATCCCCAGCACTATTTATTTACTTTACTCTATTTTTCCAACAAATTAGGATCTTGATAATGATCTATATTCATATCAGGATCTGTAAGTGTAAAATACAATCGAAGGAAAGGGATAAAGAAAAAACCCTTTTCATTGAAAAAGTAATTATCCCATTTATTTGTCAATAACGAAAGGATTACTAGTAATCCAGGTCGGTCTCACTAAAGCGAAGCGCATACCCATATGATATTATATATATCACTCGCGGCTCTGTTACAACACGCCAATTTGAATCTAAATTCAAAATTGAAGGGGTTAGAATAAAATAATAAAAATATGTATACATAATACTTTATTTTATTATTGTATTTACTTGGGATTGTAGTTCAATTGGTCAGAGCACCGCCCTGTCAAGGCGGAAGCTGCGGGTTCGAGCCCCGTCAGTCCCGACGGATCCAATAAAAAAATATATAAACTCCGCTCTCTCTTTTTTGTGAAAGTAAGTCGAATTTCGTTTTTATCATCAATCGGGGAATTTTCATTTCTTTGACTAGTACTGATTCGATTGATGAGCGATAGACATATGTGGATTAGGACAATTATTGGTAGCATCACATTCAGGATTCCAAGAGATACCATACTGTACCGGGTATGGCTTTTTTCGATTACTGCTACTCTGTCGAATAGAGTAGAGTACTTTATGTTTCCCGGAAGTACATATAGAAAGGGAATTTGCATGATATAAAATAACTTAGTTATTGTAATAGAATACTTTCAGGGATCGCTTTTTTATTAGGGGAGCGCTATTTTTTTATTAAGGGGTTTCCTTGAAAGAACAAACTTTATTTATTTTTATATAAAAATAAATAATAATAAATAATTATAGTTAATTTGATGGAATATTAGATTTTTTATACCGAAACTTGTACTCGTCTTTATCATCTTTCTTTTGTTTTCCGAGGAGATTAGATTCGCTCAGTAAAAAAAGAAGTTTCGAACTTAACTCTTTCCCCCCTCCTTTTTTTTATTTATCTTCTATTGTTTGTTGGGGGTTGTTTAGAATCAATGATAAGTGTACGGGCGGTTCAATGATACTTCATCAGATGGTTGTACAAAAGGGGCAGTAGGTTATATAAAAGAAAGAATAAAAAAGAATGATAAATAAAAAAAAGTAAAATTATTGGTTGGATCAGGAAAAAAAATTGGAGTTCGGTATGGATAAAAGATTGTCCTATGTTATACTATTCAATTCTTGACGATGAGTTGATTTGATAGTGCAGATATTGTTATTCATGATATTGATCCGATTCGATATCATCGAGATGTAATTCATCCCATTGAATTTACAAGCGAAAGATTTATTATCTCTATGGGATTAACTCCCGAGTTATTGCGAATTAAATTAAAGAAAAACGAAACAATGAGATTATGGAAGTAAATATTCTCGCATTTATTGCTACTGCACTGTTTATTCTAGTTCCTACCGCTTTTTTACTTATAATATACGTAAAAACAGTCAGCCAAGGTGATTAATTTGAATTAAACTGGACTTTTTAGTTCTTATCAAGAATTGAAGAGACGAAAGGGATTCAAATTTCGCGTCTTAAATGAACTGGGCAGACTAGAATTCGCCGTATTCTATGAAATAAATACGATAGTATGGTAGAAAGATTCAGATATTTCTTTCTACCATACTATCTACTATTGTTATTGTAGTGTATATAAGGTGTATTGTAATCCGGATTAATTTAATAGAGATCAATCTATAATAGTATCGTCAGATTTCTATATATCGGTATATATATGTATATCAATTATATATTATATATAATGTATATAGTGCCTCCCACCAATTCGATTTCTTTGCTTTATGCACCTGTCTTATATTTCTATTTAATTTGTGTTGATTTCAATCAATTTGAACTAATTGAAAAGCGACTCGTACGATTCTAATTCCCAGATTGCTGATTATTTTCAATATGAATTCCGATCAAAAGAATCAAGGGCCTCTTTGATGGGTATAATAAAAGAAAATTAAAGTAATCTTTTTATTAGCATAGCATTCTGACGAAGAGGTCATTGATCGATCAGTTTCCAGATGATCTATGGAAACTCCTTCGAATTTCGAAAAAAAAGGGGGGGCTAAAGGATTAGTAAACCTCTTTTAACGTTTGAATAGTGCGTTCAATAAAAAGTGAGTTCAATAAAATAAGTACAACATAAATCAAATTTTCAAAATATTAAAACAAACGGGAAGTGCACAATATGCGACTCGCCCAAGACAAGACACTATTTTAGTCTGTGTAGTATCTCGTTAAAGAACTACTATGTCTGTGTTGTTTCCGATAGAAAATGTGTATCTACGTAACTGTAATGTAATAACAGAATTATTTTATTTTTGAATAATAAAAAAGGAACCAAAAAAGTAAAATAAAAAAAGTTCAACTCTTCCTCACGGTCCATATCTAATTTTAGTAAGAGTCGGTTCATCGAAATAGAAAATTGATCAAGAATTAAGTTGGAATAAATTTACTACCATTTGTATTTCTTTTACTTTGTATTCTTTTTACTTTCGAAATACAAACACGTAAATAATTGAAATATTTGTTTGATTGAAAGAATATTCTTCATATATATTATTCATAAACTATATTACTACACTAAAACCCAAGAAAATTTTGAAATGCAGATATTTTTTTATTTCTATTTCAATTTAAAAATTGAATTTTAAATTGAAATAGTGTTGAAAGAGTGAAATTTCAACTAAAAAAAGCTTTTCAGACCTGAACGATTCATAAAAAATTTGATACAGTTTAATTCCTACAACTCAATTACAATTAGTAATACTTCTAGAGTCCACTTCTTCCCCATACTACGAGTGAAAGAGAAAATGTAAAGACTACCATTAAAGCAGCCCAAGCGAGATTTACTATATCCATGTGAATTATGTCCCCTATCTCTATGACGAAATTCTTGAATTATTGTTCACTAATAAATAATAGTGGAATCACTGGCGCAGAGTCAAAAATTCTAACCTAAGATCGTTGATGAAACAATCCAATAAATCCAACTTTAACTTATTAACTTAACTTATAAGGAGTCTTATAAGAATTCTAGTATAATCAGAAAAGATTAAGCACAAGAAAAATATGCGGAGACCCCCTTGGAAGTATCAAAGAAATGCTACTAATATATAGTATGTAGAAATAAGAAAAATAGATTCTTTTTTTGTTGCCCTTCATTAAGTTAAATAAAAAGTATAAAAAAAAAAAGAATAAAAAAAATAGAATATATAGAATATAAGGTAGATCACTACCTAGCCCATACCCTATTTCTTTCCCATTTTCTTTTGATCTAATCCTTAACTTAACGTCTCCTTATTGTCTCTATGAAAGACGCCCTATTATGTTTTTGACTAGAGGTTAACGAAAAAAGAAAACAGGTATATACTAAGTAAAAGCCAATTACTCAGTCAATCGAATTAATATTGATTGCGGAGTACGCAAAGACTTTGATGAATATGTATACAAAGTCTCTTATGGCCTTTCCGCAACTAAAATAAAAACGGAATTCGATTTCCGTCCTGCTATCCAATCGAATTCCAAACTCGGCTCGTAGACACTCCATTAGTAATGGAAGGACTCTCAAGATTTATAAGTTTCCTCCGTTGGCTTCCGCCGGAAAAATTTTTCAAATTATAGCAGCAAAATAGAAGGGAGTATCTCAATTCTTTTGGTGATTAGGCGACACCCGGATTTGAACTGGGGAAAAAGGATTTGCAGTCCCCCGCCTTACCGCTCGGCCATGCCGCCAAAACGATACCAAATCAAAATCTATGAAAAAAAATCCCCCTTTGTCTTCTTATTTATTGTACTTGTATTTTATTTTGAATCTTAATCCCGTTTTTCTTTTAACTACTTTTCTAAAAGAAAGATTTCTTTTTGTTTGGCTTGGATC